GTACTTGTTGGTGTAAAGGGCACATAAAGTTTTGATCTTTAAAGAAATAGTGCGAATCTGTTATAAGTAATATAGGTAAGAAAAGTTACATTATTAGCTCTATCAAAGCTACCCTTTTAAATCAGGCACTATATTAGAGTTAAAAAATAATAAAAATTAAATATAAAGTTTTTAAAGTTTAGTAAAAATAAAATAAGAAAAAAAGAAGGGAGAAGGGAAGGAAAGTAGAAATAGATAGTTTTGAAATTTCAATAAGTTGGGTAAAAAGAAAAATAAGGTTAGCTATTAGGATATGGCACCTAGAGTTGGGAGATAAAGTGAAAGTTTATCTAGAGAGGAAATACGAAGAAATAGAATATTTGAGAATGAGTGTAAAATAAGTAGTATGAGTGTATATGTATAAGTGATTAGATATATGTATTTATATGTTTGTATATATTATATATACAAATAGGAAAATATAAGTATAATTATCTATAATTATAAGTATATAAATGTATATAATTACATATAATCCCCTAATTAAACTATAATTTAAATAATCATATATAATCTTAAAATTTTTTCCAGGATTAGAATTAAAGAATATTTATTTAAATAAATTGAACTTAATGCATGTATTCTAATTTAGATACTTTTTTAGATAAGACAATAAGTTTAATGTTTTATTAAGTTTCAACTTTATAGTAATAAAATTTCTCGGTTAGAGTCATTATATCAAAGGAGGTTTATAATTTTCTTTCTGTTATCTAGTTTATATATATACTACTATATTATTATAAAATTAATATAGGATTCTAGGGAATTATATCGCAACGATCTGTGGCACTCTCTGTACTTTCGAAGAAAAGATACAGAGAGAGTGCCACAGGAAGATGCGATTAATTTACTGCATATGTTAATTGTAATTTATAGCTGGAAGCGATAATTATTATGTGATGCGTCCTTGGACGCTTATATTATATAGCTTAGCAAATCTCTTTAATTTTGTTTAAGTTTTATATGTTTTTAATGTTCCATATATACAAATAATTTTATATTTTTTTCTATTTTTATAGGTTTATATATATAGTATTTATTGTTCCATATATACAATTAATATTTAGATATTTTCTTTTATTATAAATGAGCCATATAATTGTCGCCGAACCATATATACTAATTATTTTTTTTTTTTTTCTTGTTTTATAATATTTTTTTCTTATAAGAATTTATGGTATATATACATATATATATATATGTATATATATATGTATATGTGTGTGTATATATATATATATATATATGCACATAAATGTATGTATATATAAATATAGATAAATAGAGTTATATTTTAATTTATGATTTAATAGGGATTTAGGGATGTATCAGGACCTGCTTATTTATGGGCGTAGTTGAAGAGATTAGGTGGTTAGTGAGGAGTGAGATATCGAAGATCGTTATTTATTTATTCTTAAATTTTAATTAAGTTTAAAAATTGAATATCAATTTAATATGTTTAAAGTTTTTGGAAAAGTTTGATTATTTCTTTATTCCTTGCTTAAAATATTAAGTTTGTATGAGAGTTGTAGCGGGTAAAAGGTGGCAGCTTAAGGTTTGCTATTAAAAAATAAGTTTTTAGTCTTGAGTGATATTGGGACTTAATTCTCAGCATATAATATTAGAAAATTTAATAAAGTTAAGATCTAGTAATAAGTTTAAACCTGATTAATATTGTGCCAGCAGTCGCGGTTATACTTTAAGGTTTAGTAAGGAAATATTGGCTTATTGTTAAACGTTGGTTGATGATTAATAAAATAGCCTGAGAGAATAAAGAGTGAAATTAGAGATTCTTAATAGGTCTGTAGTTTTTAATCTAAGTTGAAGCAATAAAAGATTGGAGATAAACTAGGATTAGATACCCTATTATACCAATAAGTAATTATTATAAGCCTAAGTATTAATAGTTATTTTCTAAAAATTTGAAAAATTTGGCGGTGGTTCAGTCCTGTCAGAGGAACCTGTCTTTTAAACGATACACCACGAAATATTTTACTTAAACTGATAAAGTATGTATACCATCATTATTAGGTAATTTTTATAGAATAAATTACTAAAAGACTAGCAGGTAAAGCTAAATATATTAGATCAAGGTGCAGCTTATGTTTAAGTTAAGATGGGTTACAATAATATTTATTTATTACGGATAGGTGATTTAAATATTGCCTGGAAGGAGGATTTGATTGTAAAAATAGTTTAGTATGGTATTTAGATATAGGCTCTGAAGCATGTACATATCGCCCGTCGCTTTCATTCATAAAATGAGATAAGTCGTAACATAGTAGGTTTACTGGAAAGTGAACCTGGAAAGTAAAACAAAGTAAAGCTGAATTAGTAAAGCGTCTCACTTACGTTGAGAAGACTTATTGTGCAAATCAATATACTTTGATTAGTTCTACGATATTGCTAGTTTTTGTATGTGTGAATATTAAAAACGTAATAAAATACTGATATGGTAAAGATTATTGAGACATCAATGAGAGCTATAGATTAAAAGTACTGAATAGGAAATAAATAAAAGTCTAAGATTTTTAAAGTAAACTTTAAAAGTTGTACCTTGTGTATCAGGGATAATCAAATTATAGCATGAAGAATAGTGCTGATCCCGAATTAAAGATAGCTAACATATTAATAAGGTTTTTGTAGCATAAAAATCTGTAATGGTATGTTAAAGATGAAATGTTAAACGAGCTTTAAAATATCTGGTTCTCCAGGAATAGAATAACAATTCGATCTTTAGATTTAAATTAATCTAAAGGTAAAGAGCAGGAGGGAAGAGCTTCTTGTTTCTAATAAAATCATTTAAGAGAAAGTTAAAAAATTAATCTTTTCTAGGCTTAAAAGTAGCTATGATATTAAAGTGTTCTAATTTAGGTTAATAAAAAAAGTAATTTATAATTTCTTTAAGAGTTACTGGAGTATTATTAGAATCTTAATACTTTAAGAAATAATGATTATATAAGTATAGTTTATATGTAAAGAGTTAATTTTAAAATGTTAAAAAATTTATAAAAGCTTAAGAGAATAGCGAAAGGAACTCGGCAAAAAATTTTCTTGCCTGTTTATCAAAAACATGTCTATTAGAAATTGTTTATAGTCTAGCCTGCTCACTGACATAAAGTGTTAAATAGCCGCGGTATCTTGACCGTGCAAAGGTAGCATAATCATTAGTTTCTTAATTGGGAACTTGTATGAATGGTTGGACAAAGAAAAATCTGTCTCTTGCACTGAAATTGAATTTAACTTCTAAGTGAAAAGGCTTAGATTATCCATAGGGACGATAAGACCCTATAAAGCTTTATAAATTTATTAATTTCGTTTATTTTTTATTATAATAATGATGATAAGAGAATTTATTTGGTTGGGGCAACCGAAGTATAATTTTAAATAACTGCTATAATTTAATACAATGATTTTTGTCTTATACAATAATTGATCCTCAAAGAGATTAAAGACCAAGTTACTTTAGGGATAACAGCGTAATTTATCCTGAGAGTTCTTATCAAAGGAAAAGTTTGCGACCTCGATGTTGAATTAAAATGTCTACCTAGTGCAGCAGCTAGGAAAGAAGGTCTGTTCGACCTTTAATTTTTTACATGATTTGAGTTCAGACCGGCGTGAGCCAGGTTGGTTTCTATCTTCTGGAGATAAAATAGAATCACTTTAGTACGAAAGGATTTGGTGGTTAAAATTTTTTTATAATTTTTGAAATGCTACTTTGTCAGATAATATGTGCTAGATTTAGGATCTAGTTAAATAGAATTAATTTCTATAAGTAGTAAAAGAGTTGTATTAACTATTTTATGTTGTTGGTAGAGATTGTTAATTATTTAGTTCTTATTATTTGCGTATTAATTGCAGTTGCTTTTGTAACTTTGCTTGAACGTAAGATTTTAGGTTACATCCAGATTCGTAAGGGTCCTAATAAAGTTGGCTACATGGGGTTACTTCAGCCTTTTTCTGATGCTGTAAAATTATTTACTAAAGAGCAAACTGTGCCTATTATATCTAACTTTATTGTTTATTATTTATGTCCTGTTTTTAGGTTGTTTTTGTCTTTATTAGTATGAAGAGTGATACCTTATGATGTAGGGTTAATGAGATTTAATATAAGAGTGTTATTCTTTTTTTGTTGTTTGGGTATAGGAGTTTATAGAGTGATAGTGGCTGGCTGGGCTTCTAATTGTAAGTATTCTTTATTAGGTAGATTACGGAGAGTAGCTCAGACAATTTCTTATGAAGTAAGATTAGCTTTAATTTTATTATCTTATATTATATTGTTAGGTGGATTTAGAATGGAATTGTTTTCTAAATATCAAAGTAATTTCTGGTTTATTTTTATATCTTTACCTTTGAGTTTAATTTGATTTGCCTCTTGCTTGGCTGAGACCAATCGAACGCCGTTCGATTTTGCTGAAGGAGAGTCAGAATTAGTGTCTGGATTTAATACTGAGTATAGGAGTGGTGGATTTGCTTTAATTTTTATGGCTGAATATGCTAGTATTTTGTTTATAAGAGTATTCTTTGTCATTGTTTTTTTAGGGAGGAGACCTTCTAGGGTTGTATTTTATCTGAAATCTATAATGTTAGCATTCATTTTTGTATGGGTGCGAGGAACTCTGCCACGGCTGCGTTATGATAAGCTTATATATTTAGCTTGAAAGAGGTTTTTACCCGTATCTATTAATTATTTGATTCTTTTTATAGGAGTAAAGTCTATATGTTTTGTATATTGTTTATAAATGTAATTAAAATAGTATATTGATATAATATATCGACCATTAAGAAATTTTTTCTTTTCTAATACTTTCAAAATACTTATTTTATATAAACTAAATGGTCATTTTAACATTTTATCTCATATTATAAGAAGCAGGGGATTGATAATGAAGAGCATAAAATAGGTTACTGTGAGAATTTGACCTGTAAGAACGTATGGTTCTTCTACAGGTCGAGCTCCAATTCAAGTAAGAAGAATTAATACTGATACTAGTGTTCAGAATATAAATTGATTCAATGGATAGAAAGTAAGTCTTCGAAAGTTAGAAGCATGAGTGAAAGGTAGGATTATGATAATAGCCACTGATGCAACTAAAGCAATTACTCCTCCTAATTTATTAGGAATAGAACGTAAGATAGCATAGGCGAACAAGAAGTATCATTCGGGTTGAATATGAGCAGGAGTGACTAAGGGATTAGCTCTAATAAAATTATCAGGATCTCCTAATAGATAAGGGTTTAGTAGAGATAAAATTAATAATAAAGTGAATATTACAATAAATCCTACAATATCTTTAAATGTAAAATAAGGGTGGAAAGGAACTTTATCTAATTGTCTTGAAACTCCTAGAGGGTTATTAGCTCCAGATTGATGTAGAAAGAAGATATGGATAATAGTTATAGCAGCAATAATAAAAGGGAGAACAAAGTGAAAAGTAAAAAATCGAGTTAGTGTAGCATTGTCTACAGAAAATCCTCCTCAAATTCATTGGACTAGATCACCACCGATGTAAGGAATAGCGGAAAATAAATTGGTAATTACAGTTGCACCTCAAAAGGATATTTGACCTCATGGTAAAACATAGCCTAAGAATGCTGTTGCTATAACTATAAATAAAATGACTACTCCTACTATTCAAGCGTGGAAAATTATATAAGAGCCATAGTAAATTCCTCGCCCAATATGAATGTAGATGCAAATAAAGAAGAATGAGGCTCCATTAGCATGTATAGTTCGTAATAGTCAGCCATAGTTTACGTCACGACAAATGTGTGCTACTCTTGAGAAAGCTAAGTCAATGTGAGCAGTATAATGTATAGCTAAGAATAAGCCAGTAGCAATTTGAATAACAAGACATAAACCTAATAAGGATCCAAAATTTCAAAATGTTGAGATGTTAGATGGTAAAGGTATGTCAACTAAGGAGTTGTTAATAATTTTGAATAAGGGATGAGATTTACGTATGGGTATTGTCATTAAGGAGATAGTCGCAGGGGTCCTTTAAATAAATTTGTAATTTTTACTACTACAACCAGGGTTAATAAGAGGTAGAGAATAATATATAGTGTAAAGTTTATTAAATTTGTGCTATAAATTCAACTAGTGATTAATATTCTTGAGGAGTTAGATGTTAGGCTAGGTAAAGGGGGTTGTGTAAAGAAAGTAGTTATTAAGGAATCTCATAGAAATGGGATAGGGAAGATAATAAGCAGAATTAAAATAGAGGATGAAAAAGTTGATCATGAGAAGGAAAATGACTCATTAGAAGCTAGAGATGTTACATAGATAAATAGTACTAGTATTCCTCCTAAGAAAATTATGAAAAGAATGTAGGAGAATCAGTAAGAACAGGTTGATAATCCTGCTGCCAGTGAAATTAAAACAGTTTGAACTAGAAGGGTGAGACCTATGGATAGGGGATGAACTAGGCGGGTAAATATTAGGGAAAGAATGAGAATAAAAGGAACAAAGATTAAAATCATGTCAGAGAATAGTTTAAAAAAATATTAGTTTTGGGAATTAAAGATAAAGGAATTTTCTTTTTCTCTGAAGTTTTAAGAAAAAAATTTCATTCTTGGTTTACAAGACCAAAGTTTTTAATTAAACTATTAAAACTAATGGTAAATTTTAGTAGAGTTATATTTTTTGTTCCGAGAGTTATAGTGTTTTGCGGTATATGGGGATTTATTAACTATAGAAAGCATATATTAAATTCTCTTCTTAGTTTAGAATTTATAATATTAGGAGTGTTTTGATTATTAAGTACTCAGTTGGCTTTAGTCGGCAGAGAGATTTATTTTTCTTTGTTTTTTTTAACTCTTGCGGCATGTGAAGGGGCCCTAGGTTTAACTATGTTAATTTTAGTGGTACGGAGTCATGGAAGAGATGTTTTTTCAAGATTTAATCTATTAGAATGTTAAAGTTTTTAGTTCCTTTGTTATTATTGATGAAATTTAATAGAGAGTGAAAGGTTATTCAGGTAGGTATATTTTTTACTAGTTTTTTATTAAGAGTTAATTGTTATCATAATTTTTACTTGTACAATATAGGATTTAATTTAGGTATGGATAGTATTAGCTATATTATAATTATGCTGAGATTTTGAGTTGTTTCTTTAATTTTGATTTCTAGTCTTAAAATTAAAAAGTTAATGAATTTTGATACAAGATTTGTTACAGTAAATGTTATGTTGCTAGTTTTTTTGTTATTAACTTTTTCTTCAATAGATTATTTAATGTTCTATATTAGATTTGAGGCTTCTCTAATCCCAACTTTAATTTTAATTTTAGGGTGAGGGTATCAGCCTGAGCGAGTTCAGGCGGGAATTTATATACTATTCTATACTTTAGCTTTTTCTTTGCCTTTGTTGGTGTCTTTGCTTATTTATTATTCAGTAAGAGGAAGACTTGTTATTAGTTTGAGAGGTAATATAAGAGGGGAAAGGTATTTGATAAAAATTTGATATATTAGAAGAGTGTTAGCATTTTTAGTAAAATTACCTATATTTACATTTCACTTATGACTACCTAAGGCTCATGTAGAAGCTCCTATTGCAGGATCAATAATTTTAGCTGGGGTGTTATTAAAGCTAGGGGGTTATGGTTTGATTCGAGTATTACCTATGTTTCAAGAAAGTAATAAAGAATTTTGTTGGCTTTGAGTGAGTTTAAGGATTATAGGTGGAGTTTATATTAGATTAGTATGTTTACGTCAGGTTGATATAAAATCTTTAATTGCTTACTCTTCTGTAGTTCATATGAGATTAGTATTATGCGGGGTTGTAATCTTTAGATGGTGAGGTTTAGCTGGATGTGTAATTTTAATAGTAGGTCATGGTTTATGTTCATCTGGTTTGTTTTGCTTAGCTAATATAGTTTATGAGCGTACTGGTAGACGTAGGTTAATAGTGAATAAAGGATTGTTGTCGTTTATACCTAGAATAGGGTTATGATGATTCTTATTAAGGGTAAGAAATATGGCTAGACCTCCTTCTTTAAATTTAATGGGGGAAATTATGTTGATTTTAACTATAGTAAGTTGAAGAAAGCTAACTATTTTAGGGATTAGATTGCTATCTTTTTTTAGAGCAAGTTATACATTATACATATATAGTTTAAGTCAACATGGAGTTTTTTATAGTTCTCTTTATTCATGTTGTTCAGGAAAAGTAAATGAGTATTTAAGTTTAATTTTACATTGACTTCCTTTGAATATTTTGATTATAAATAGAACTTTAGTGATAATTTAATCTTTAGTAATAAAGAATGATTTGGAAAATTTCTATACATGAAATTAGAATATTGGGATTGATGGTTATATCTGCTACTTGCGGTATTTTAGGTATTAAAAAAATTAGGAGAGGTGTTATAGACGTTGTTGAATGAGAACTTTTTAGTTTAGTTAGGAGAAGGATTGTTTTTACTTTGATTCTTGACTGAGTATCACTGTTATTTATAAGTTTTGTATTTGTTATTTCTGGAAGAGTTCTTTTTTATAGAGGTAGATATATGGAAGGAGATAAGACTTCAGGTCGATTTATATACCTTGTTTTGGCTTTTGTTTTATCTATAAGTATAATAGTTTTAAGACCTAACTTAATTAGTATTTTATTAGGTTGGGATGGACTAGGGCTCGTGTCGTATGCTCTAGTAATTTATTACAGGAACGAGAAATCTGCTAATGCAGGAATATTAACAATTCTCTCTAATCGTGTTGGCGATGTAGCAATTTTATTAAGAATTGGTCTTATAAGAAGATTAGGGAGATGAAATTTTTTATTTTTTAGGTATTATATAGGAGAAGAGTGACTATTGCTGAAAATTTTTCTTATAATTTCAGCTATAACTAAAAGAGCTCAAATTCCCTTTTCTGCTTGATTACCTGCTGCAATAGCAGCTCCTACTCCTGTTTCTGCTTTAGTACATTCTTCTACTCTAGTAACTGCAGGAGTTTATTTAATGATTCGGTTTAGAGCCGCATTAGAAGGTTCTTGAACCCAGAGATTTTTATTGATTATCTCTTGTTTAACTATATTCATGGCAGGGCTGGGGGCTAATTTTGAGTACGATCTTAAGAAAATTATTGCTCTGTCTACATTAAGTCAATTGGGAGTCATATTAAGAATTTTATCCTTAGGGTATCCGGATTTAGCTTTCTTTCATTTATTGAGTCATGCGTTGTTCAAGGCTTTGCTTTTCATATGTGCAGGGGTTGTAATTCATAGAGTAGGAGGGTATCAGGATATTCGATTTATGGGTAATTTAGTTAAATTTATGCCTCTAACTGTATCTTACATAACTATCTCTAATTTAGCTTTATGTGGGTTTCCTTTTATGAGGGGATTTTACTCTAAAGATATAATCTTAGAGGTGGCTTTTATAAGGTGGATTAATTTTGTTGCACTAATTTTGTATATCATGGCGACAGGATTAACTGTTATATATACTATGCGACTGATTTTTTATTCAATCAGGGGGGAATACAATTTAGGTTGTATTACTAATTTATCTGATGAAGACTCAATTATGACTAACTCAATAACAGGGCTTGGGCTAGGAGCTATCTTAGGAGGAGCTTCTTTAAGATGAGTTTTATTCCCAGAGTGTTATATAATTTGTTTAAGAAGAGTTATAAAGATGATGGTAATTATAGTGAGATTAGCAGGAGGTTTAATTGGCTATATGCTTAATATAATAAGGGTTAATTTCACTTTAAAAAGGTTTAGTAGTTATAGTTTTATTGTATTTATAGGATCAATATGATTTATACCTTCTTTGAGAACTCTGAAGCTGAGAGAGAAAAGCTTAGATTCTGGGAAATATATAGAAAAGGTTCTTGATAAAGGTTGATTCGAGTATTATGGTGGTCAAGGCTTATATTATATGTTTTCTTATTTTTTCTATGTTTTAAATAGAATGCAGTTGAATAGAGTTAAAGTGTTTCTAAAAGTAGCTATTATTAGGCTAATCATTTTTGTGGCAGTAGTAGTTTAATTTATATAATTCAAAAAGAATATTGCATTGAAGCTGCAAAAGTGGGCGATCTGCTCTGTAAGTAGATTCAAATAGTTTAATAAAAATACTGGGTTGTGGTGCCAGTGATGTAGTGACTACTTTGAATGCAAAGTATTATAAAAAGTAAGTTTTTAGAAATAAAGAATTTCAGTTTTACAACGAAAATGTAACGTGTTCTTTTACACTATAAAAACAGGAATATAAACGGAATTCAACCGCTTAAAAAAAAGTTAGAAGCTTCTTATTTTGTCATAATATTCCTTCTTGGCTGGAAAAGAAAATTTCAATATTATCATTAACAGTGATACACCTCTAATTTGGTTTCAGCCAACTTATTAGAGACTTAAAGGTCAAAGTTTAGGTCGAAACTAAATGCGATATTTCGCTTTCTAATAATTTAAAGCTAGTTTAGAAAACACCTCATGAATGCAACTCATGTGTCATAATTTTGACTATAGCCTTAGGTTACTTAGACCATTCCAATGCTCCCTGAGCTCACTCATAGTACAAACCTGCAAGTAAAATTAATAAGAATAGCGCACCTGTGATAAGTCATGAGAATAGGTTAGTTACATTAAAAATTGAAGCCAGGGGAAGTAGGAGAGTGATTTCTACATCGAAAATAAGAAAAATTACAGCAATTAAGAAGAATCGTAAAGAGAAAGGAAATCGTGCCGATCCTTTAGGATCAAATCCACATTCGTAGGGAGAATTTTTTTCTCGGTCAGTAATAGTCTTTTTTGAAATAAGCGAAGCGATGGTTATTACAATGTAAGAAATTAAGATGGTGAGGATAGAAATTATAGTTATAGTAAAAATTATTTTTTCTAGAAGCTAGACATTCTGATTGGAAGTCAGATATACTGATTATATTAAAAAAATTATCCTCCTCATCAGTAGATAAATACATAAAGGAATAGTCATACTACATCTACAAAGTGTCAGTATCAAGCAGCTGCTTCAAATCCAACGTGATGGTTAGAAGAAAAGTGGCAGAAATACAAGCGTAGAAAGCAAATTAATAAAAACGATGTGCCAATAATAACATGAAGTCCGTGAAATCCTGTGGCAACAAAAAAGGTAGAGCCAAATACTGAGTCGGCAATAGTGAAAGGGGCTTCTACGTATTCAAATGCCTGGAGAAGTGAAAAATAAAGTCCTAGGAGAATAGTAAGTCCTAAACTTTGGATGGCTTGAGTGTGGTTAGACTCTATAATAGCGTGATGGGCTCATGTTACTGTTGCTCCAGATGATAGTAGAATAGTAGTATTTAAAAGGGGAATTTGGAATGGGTTGAAAGGTTGAATGCCATAGGGAGGTCAGTTCATGCCAATTTCAATAGTAGGCGATAGCCTTCTGTGGAAAAAAGCTCAGAAAAACGAGAAGAAGAATAGAACTTCTGATGCAATAAATAGAATTATTCCTCAGCGTAGACCTTTAATAACAATGGAAGTATGCATTCCCTGAAAGGTTCCCTCACGTGTAATATCTCGTCACCATTGGTATATAGTTAAGAGAATTGCTAGAAACCTTAGGATTAAAAGGTTTATATTATATTGATGGAATCATTTAATTAAACCTGTAGTTAATATTATAGCCCTAATAGATCCTGTTAAAGGTCAAGGGCTTATGTCGACTAAGTGATATGGGTGGAAGCCATGAGATGATGTCATTAGTTAATTTCTCTAGTGTAGAGAGTTCTTAAAACAGCAAACACATAAGATTGAATAATTGCGACAGCAGATTCCAAGGTTAGTAAAAGAATTTGAGAAAAAATTAGAATTGATAAGATTAATGAGGATGTTATAGATGGTCCTGTATTACCTAAAAGAGTTAATAGTAGATGGCCAGCAATTATGTTGGCAGCCAAACGAACAGCTAAGGTTCCAGGTCGAATAATATTTCTAATAGTCTCAATTAATACTATAAAAGGTATAAGGACAGAAGGAGTACCCTGGGGCACTAAATGAGCAAACATATGCTGGGTATGGTTGACTCACCCTCTAACTATTAGGGTCACTCATAGGGGTAAAGAAAGAGCTAAGGTTATTGCTATATGCCTAGATCTTGTGAATACATATGGTAAAAGTCCTAAAAAATTGTTATATAAAATGAGAGAGAACAAGGAGACAAAGAAAATAGTTGAGCCTACGCAATGAGCGGTTAGTAAGGCTTTGAATTCTTTATGCAAAGTAAAAATTATATCTCTTCAGCATAATGATCAACGTGATGGAGAAGCTCAATATAAATAAGGAATAAATAGCAATCCTAGAAGTGTGGAAAGTCAGCCTAGTGAAAGATTAAAAATTCTTGATGAGGGTTCAAAAATAGAGAATAGGTTAGCTATAATTTTCAATTAAGTTGTTGAAGAGAGGCTTTTGAAACTGATCTTGAGTCAGTTGTTTCAAAGGGTTTAATAAAATAGTTCATAGAGATAAAAATGACAAATGAAATTAGGAAGAAGAAATATAAATAGAGTCATAATAAAGGGGCTATTTGAGGCATTAAGAAATATCTTAGTAAGATAACTTTAACATGACAAGTTAATATTATAATTTAACTAAATTCTTTCACCAGAAGTAGGCGCAAATACTATGATAGGTTTAAAAGACCTACACTTTCTTTCAGTCATCGGGTGAGTCAGAGCAGGAAGAAATTCAGTTTAAGAAAGAATTAGTGTTGACTCTTTCAATTACAATAGGTATAAATCTATGGTTTGCCCCACAAATTTCCGAACATTGTCCATAAAATAGACCTGGTCGGGAAATTATAAATCTAACTTGATTAAGACGCCCTGGGATAGCGTCGGCTTTGACTCCTAGGGCAGGGACAGTTCATGAGTGAATTACATCAGCTGCAGTAATAACAACTCGAATTTGGGTATTTATAGGAAGAACTGTTCGATTGTCAACTTCTAGTAGCCGAAATCCTGAGTCTGCAAGTTCGTTAGTTGGGGTTATATATGAGTCGAATTCAACATTTATAAAGTCAGAATATTCGTAAGATCAGTATCATTGATGTCCGACAGTTTTTAAAGTAACTGATGGATTATTTACTTCATCTAATAGATAAAGGAGACGTAGAGATGGAAGAGCAATGAAAATTAAAATAATTGCTGGTAAGGCTGTTCAAATAAGTTCGATAGTCTGGTTTTCTAATATATACCGATTAATAAATGAGTTAGTTAGGATGGAAGCCATTATATATCCTACAAAAGTGATAATTATGATTAAAACGACTATAATATGATCGTGGAAAAAGATGAGTTGCTCTATTAGGGGTGAAGCTCTGTCTTGGAGACTTAAGAAGGTTCATGTTGCCATAAGTAAGGTTTGTTTCTAAAAGAAGATAAATCTTCCTAATAGGAGCTTAAATCCTACGCATCTTTCTGCCATTTTAGAAGTTAGTGATAAGAGGGATTTCTATATAAGAATGATCAGCTGGTGGGTAAGAGTGGTTTCATTCAATGGATGATGGAAGGAAAGGAGAAAATATAACAGGACGATTTGAAATAAGTGCTTCTCAGATGATAATTATAAAGATTAGCATAGCAATAAGAGATACTATGGATCCTATGGATGATACTACGTTTCATGTAGTATAGGCATCTGGGTAGTCTGAGTATCGACGAGGTATACCGTTAAGCCCTAAGAAGTGTTGGGGGAAGAATGTAACATTTACTCCAATGAACATAATGGCAAAGTGGATTTTCATTCATTTAGGATTTAATGATATCCCTGTGAATAAGGGGAATCAGTGAGCGATACCGGCGAAAATTCCGAATACAGCGCCCATGGATAGAACGTAGTGGAAGTGGGCGACTACATAATAAGTGTCGTGTAGGATAATATCAATTGAAGAGTTGGCAAGTACTACTCCAGTAAGCCCTCCTACAGTAAATAGGAAAATAAAACCTAAAGCTCAAAGTATTGAGGGTCTATAATTGATTTGTGTTCCATGAAGGGTTCTAAGTCATCTAAAAATTTTAATACCAGTGGGCACTGCAATGATTATAGTAGCCGAAGTAAAATATGCTCGGGTGTCTACGTCTATACCAACAGTAAACATATGGTGGGCTCATACAATGAATCCTAAAATACCAATAGCCATTATAGCATAGATCATGCCTAATGTTCCGAAGGATTCTTTTTTACCTGATTCTTGTCTCACAATGTGAGAAATTATACCGAAGGCAGGTAAAATAAGAATATAAACTTCAGGATGTCCGAAAAATCAGAATAGATGCTGGTAGAGAACAGGGTCGCCTCCTCCAGCTGGGTCGAAGAATGAGGTATTTAAGTTTCGATCAGTGAGAAGTATAGTAATAGCACCTGCTAATACAGGTAGAGAAAGAAGTAGAAGAATAGCGGTAATAAATACAGATCAAACGAATAAAGGTATTTGGTCTATTCTTATACCAAATGAACGTATATTAATAACGGTAGTTATAAAGTTAACAGCCCCTAGAATTGATGATACACCAGCTAAGTGGAGAGAGAAAATACCAAGATCAACTGAGGCCCCTGCGTGAGCAATAGCAGCAGCAAGGGGAGGGTAAACAGTTCATCCTGTACCAACTCCACTTTCGACCATACCTCTTATTAGTAATAGAGTTAGTGATGGAGGTAGGAGTCAGAATCTTATGTTATTTATTCGTGGGAAGGCTATATCAGGAGCTCCTAGTATAAGGGGAACTAGTCAATTACCAAATCCTCCAATTATAATAGGTATAACCATGAAGAAAATTATAACAAAGGCGTGAGCTGTGACTACAACGTTATAAATTTGGTCGTTTCCAATAAGGGTTCCAGGTTGTCCTAGTTCAGCTCGAATGATTAAACTAAGTGATGTACCTACTATCCCAGATCATGCTCCAAAAATGAAATATAATGTACCAATGTCTTTATGATTTGTAGAAAAGAATCATCGTTGCATAATAAGATGGCTGAGGTTATAGGCGTTAGATTGTAAATCTAAAAACAAGTTAAGACTTTCTTATTAGGTTCTATAGTAAAATTATTAATAACATTAGATTGCAAGTCTGAAGATGTGTATAGACACTGGAACTTAGGATTTAAAAGATGATCTTTTTTTTTAGGCTTTGAAGGCCTTTAGTTTAAATAACTTAAAATCCTATAAAAAGAATGGAATGGGGAGGAGAATACCGAATAGATTGATTGAAGTTAAAGTTATTATAAGAGGTGAGGATGAAAATAATGAACTGTTTTTTAAATTAGATACAAAAGATGAGAATGATATCAGGGTTAGGGGAATGAAGAGTCGTATATAGAAATACAAGGTGATTAAACTAGAACCTAATAGAACTGCTAGTGGGAAAATTATTAAGTCTTGGGATATAAATTGAATTAAAGCTCACTTAGGTATAAATCCTAGAAATGGGGGAAGTCCTCCTAAGGAAAGAATATTTATAGGAACAAGTATGTTGAGATATATTTTTTTTCTGCTTTGATTCAGAATATCAGAGATAGAGAAGGATTGTGTAGAATAAAGAATTATAATAACAGAGCCTGAGGTTAAGCAATAGAGACTGAAATAAAGTAGTCAATAGATGTCTCTTATGTAAATGGCAATTAATATTCATGATATATGGTTAATTGAAGAAAAGGCTATAAGTTTACGTATCATAGTTACATTTAGGCCGCCTAGGGCTCCGATTACGGAGGAAATAAGGGCAAAGTAAAGAATAATGTTTATAAGGGCTTCGGAAAAAGTTAAATAAGAGATTAAAAATATAGGAGCTAATTTTTGAATAGTAAGAAGAATAAAAGCTTGGGGTCAAGATAGGCCCTCTATTACTTGGGGGAATCAAAAGTGCATAGGAGCAGCTCCTAATTTTAGTATGAGAGAGAGGAGGATTATAATATGAGAGAGCTCGGGGTTGAATAATAAAGCAGAAGCGGATATAATGAGAACAGTTGAAGCTAAAGCTTGAACAAGAAAATATTTAATTGCTGCCTCTGAGAGGTAAGAATGTAATTTAGTAGTAATTAGAGGAATAAAAGATAAAAGGTTTAATTCTAGTCCTAGTCAACATCCAAATCAAGATCTTGATGAAATGGAGAGGACTGAGCCAATTAAGAGAGTTGAGAAAAAAAATAAATAAGAAATTGGAAAGGTCATTAAAAAGAGAAAGGTTGTACTTTCATTTACGGGGTATGAGCCCATTAGCTTATATTAGCTTATCTTTAA